CATTTCAAGAATTATAATCTTTATAGAAAATTTAATAGAGATTCGGGTTTTATAAGTTATTTGGAAGAACCAGATTTTCGTCGAGCCGTAATCAAAGGCTCTATCCGTATTCAAAGGCGTAAAATGGTTATTTGGGGACCGTCTCAAGGAAATCCTCATTCCCCGCTTTTTTTGGAAAAAATGGAAGATTTTCCTTTTCCTATATCCGACCTAATGAAACTTTTTTTTAATATTAGAGATTGGTTGGGTAAAAAGTCAGAATTCGAAATTTTAGATCAACAATTCCAAATAAAAAAAAACAACCAAGAAGACACAATAGAATTTTGGGAGAACATTCCATATGCACAAAAATCACGAAGTGTTCTGTTATTAGCTCAATCAATTTTTAGAAGATATATTAAATTACCCTTATTGATAATAGCTAAGAATATTGGCCGTATTTTATTACGACAATCTCCGGAATGGTACGAGGATTTCCAAGATTGGAATAGAGAAATTTATCTAAAGTGCAGCTATAATGGTCTTCAATTCTCCAAAACAGAATTTCCTAAAAATTGGTTAAAAGAAGGTTTTCAGATAAAAATCCTATATCCTTTTCATTTGAAACCTTGGCACAGATCTAATATACGACTCTCTGATAGAGATCGAAAGCAACAAGATGATTTTGATTCTTGTTTTTTAACAGTTTTGGGAATGGAAACAGAATATCCTTTTGGTCCTCCGCGAAAAACACCTTCCTTTTTTGAACCCATTTTTCAAGATATAGACTATAAAGTCGAAATCAGAAAATTCAATTTTAGAGTTCGAAGAGCTTTAAAAAAAATAAAAAAAAAAGAAGCCAAAGCATTTTTATTTGTAAAACAAATACTAAAAGAACTTTTAAAAGGAAAGAAAATTCCATTATTTATATCGAGAGAAATATATGAATCAAATGAAACTGAAATAGAAAAGGATTCTATAATAAGCAATCAGATAATTCATGAATCACTTAGTCAAAATCGATCTACAGGTTTGACAAATTATTCACAGGCAGAGGAAGAAACGAAACGTAGAATTGATAGAAGAAACACAATCAGAAATCAAATAGAAAAAGTAAAAAAAAAAAAAAAAGTCACGCCGGGACTCAAAAAAAATAAAAATAATAAGGGAGAATCACCCCCAAAAATTTGGAAAATATTAAAAAGAAAAAATATTGAATTAATTGTTAAATTTTTAATTGAAAAAATATACATAGATATCTTTCTATGTATCATTAATATGCGCAGAATCGCTCTACAACTTTTTTTGGAATCAACAAAAAAAATGAAAATGATTGAGAAATACATTGACAATAACGAAACAAATCAAGAAAAGATTCATAAAACAAAACAAAATAAAATTGACTTTATTTCGACTATGACTATAAAAAAGGCTTTTGATAATCTTAGAAATAGTAAGCGGAAGTCACATATTTTTTTTGATTTATCTTACTTGTCACAAAAATATGTATTTTTAAAATTATCACAAACCCAGGTTATTAACTTCAATAAGTTAAGATCTATTCTTCAGTATAATGGACCGTCTTTTTTTCTTAAGAATGAGCTAAAGTATTTTTTTGGAAGACAAGGAATATTTGATTCCGAAGTAAGACATAAGAAACTTCCAAATAATGGAATGAATCCATGGAAAAACTGGTTAAGAGGTCATTATCAATATGATTTATCTCAGATTACATGGTCTAGATTAGTTCTACAAAAATGGCGAAATGGAAAAAAGAAATGCCAGCCGTCTCAAAATAAGGATCTAAAGAAATGGTATTCCTATGAAAAAGACCCATTATTTGATTACAAAAAAAAACAAAATTCGAAAGTCTATTTATTACCAAATAAAGAAGAAAATTTTCAAAAAAACTATAGATATGATCGTTTATCATATAAATATATTCATTCTGAAACTAAGAAGAAGCCCTATATTTATAGATCATCATTAGAAACAAATAAGAAGCAAGAAAATTCCACCAGAAATAAAGAAAAAGTTGTTAACATACTCAAAAATATTCCTATCAAGAATTATCTAGGAAAAAGTGATATTATATATATGGAAAAAAATAAAGATAGAAAATATTTGGGTTGGAAATTGAATACAAATATTCAGATTGAACCTAATAAAGACCAAATCCAAATAAGGGATAAAATTCATAATAATGGTTTTTTTTATCTTCCAATTGATTCAAATTCCGAAATCAATTACAAAAAGGTATTTTTTGATTGGATGGGAATGTCTTTTGATTGGATGGGAATGAATGAAAAATTCTTAATATTAAATCGCCTCATATCAAATCCAAAAAATTTTTTCTTTCCAGAGTTTGTGATACTTTATCATAAATATAAAGAGAAACCTTGGTTTATCCCAAGCAACTTACTTCTTTTTCATTTGAATATAAATCCAAATTTTAGTGAAAATCAAAATATCAAGGGAAAGCAAGAGGAGGATGATAATTTTTTAAATTTTAGCCCATCCA